TCTCAATTATAAATGAAATTTCTATAAAAAATTATATAGAAAAGTTTTGTATAAATAAGATTCATAGTATCCTTCTTATTATTAATCGCCTAGAATTTGAACAGAAACTAAATCCATTTGATAGAAAAGCATGCGCAAAGCAAATTTATTATTTATTGAACTTAATCAATGAATTTGCTGTAAAATCAACATCAAGTTTAAATTTTAAAAGACCCTTTTTAGTTCCTGAACACGAACAAGTAAGAATTGATTCAGAAGATAGAATAAAAATTTTCAAATTTTTATTTGATGCAGATAGAACTCTTCCCAACGAGAAAACGAAAAAAAAAAAATCTATTGCACTAAAAGAAATCCATAAAAAAGTCCCTCGGTGGTCATACAAATTAATTAACGATTTGGAACAACAGGAGGGAGAAACTGAGGAAAGTGTGGTAGAAGATCATGAGATTCGCTCAAGAAAAGCCAAACGTGTAGTTATTTTTACTGATAACCAACAGAATACTGATACTGATACTTATAATAATACCCAAGAAACTAATAATACTGATCAAACAGACGAAGTAGCTTTGATACGTTATTCACAACAATCAGATTTTCGTCGAGACATAATCAAAGGCTCCGTGCGTGCTCAAAGACGTAAAATAGTTACTTGGAAATTCTTTGAGGCAGATGTGCATTCCCCCCTTTTTTTGGACCGAATAGACAAATCCCCCCTTTTTTCTTTTGATATTTCCGAACGGATAAACCTAATTTTGAGAAATTGTATGTGGACAAACGCAGAACTCAAAATTTCGGATTATAAAGAGAAAACCACAGAAGAAAGTGAGAAAAAAAAAGAAGAGGATAAAAAAGAAGAAGACAAAAGAAAGGAGAAAGTACGTATAGAAATAGCGGAAGCCTGGGATAGTATTTTACTTGCTCAAGTAATAAGAGGTTTTTTGTTAGTAATCCAATCGATTCTTAGAAAATATATTATATTGCCTTCATTGATAATAGTTAAAAATACCGCCCGTATGCTATTATTTCAATTTCCCGAATGGTCCGAGGATTTAAAGGATTGGAATAGAGAAATGCATGTTAAATGCACCTATAATGGCGTTCAATTATCAGAAAAAGAATTTCCAAAAAACTGGTTAACAGACGGTATTCAGATTAAGATTCTATTTCCTTTTCGTCTGAAACCTTGGCACAGATCTAACCTACGAGCCCCTTATAACGATCCAATGAAAAAGAAAGATTCCAAAAATGATTTTTGTTTTTTAACAATTTTTGGAATGGAAGCTGAATTCCCTTTTGATTCTCCCAGAAAACAACTTTCATTTTTTGAACCTATTTTTAAAGAACTCAAAAGAAAAGTTTTAAAATTGAAAAAGAAATGCTTTCTAATTCTAAGAATTTTAAAAGAAAAAACAAAATTGTTTCTAAATGTTTCAAAAGAAACAAAAAAATGGGTCATTAAAAGCATTCAGTTTTTAAAAGAAATAAAAAAAGAACTCTCAAAAATAAACCCAATTCTCCTGTTTGGATTGAGAAAAAGAAAAGTATATGAATTTGAATTGAGTAAAACTAAAAAAGATTCGATAATCAGTAATTTGATGATTCATGAATCGTCCATTCAAACTATACCTCGGGATTGGACAAATTATTCATTGACAGAAAAAAAAATGCAGGATCTAACTGATAGAACAAACACAATCATAAATCAAATAGAAAAAATAAAAAATGAAAAAAAGGGGGGATTTCTAATTCCAGATCGAAATATTAGTTCTAACAAAATAAGTGATGATGATAAAAGGTTGGAATCACAAAAAAATATTTGGCAGATATTAAAAAGAAAAAATGTTCGATTAATCCGGAAATCACATTATTTTTTTAAAATTTTCATTGAAAGGATATACATAGATATCTTTCTGTGGATCATTAATATTCCCAGGATCAATACACAACCATTTCTTGAATCAATAAAAAAAATTATTAATAAATACATTACCAATAATGAAACAAGTCAAGAAAAAATTGATAAAACAAATCAAAGTTTAATTCACTTTATTTCGACTCTAAAAAAGGCACTTTATAATACTAATATTAGTAATAAGAATTCAAATAATTTTTGTGACTTATCCTACTTTTCACAAGCCTATGTATTTTACAAACTCTCACAAACCCAATTTATTAATTTCTATTTATATAAGTTAAAATCTGTCTTTCAATATAATGGAGCAGCCCTTTTTATTAAAAATGAAATAAAGGATTCTTTTGTTGGAACACAAGAATTGTTTCATTCTCAATTAAAACATAAGAATCGTCAGAAGTCTGGAATGAATCAATGGACAAATTGGTTAAGGAATCATTATCAATATGATATATCTCAGATTAGATGGTCTAGACTAGTAACACAAAAATGGCGAAATAGATTCAATCAACACTGTATGAATCAAAATAAGGATTTATGCAATTCATCTAAAAAAATTAAATTTATTCACTACGAAAAACAAAATAATTTTGAAAAGGCTTCATTACTGAATCAAAAGGAGAGTTTTAAAAAACAATATAGATATGATCGGTTAGCATATAAATCTATTAATTCTGAAGATACGAAGTACTCTTCAATTTATGAATCGCCATTTCACGTAAAAAATAACCAAGAAGTTTTTTCGAATTCCAACACACATAAACGAAAATTATTTAATATGATGGAAGGTATTCCTATTATCCCTATCAATAATGATCTAGTACAAGATGATATTAGAGATATGGAGAAAAATATGGATAGAAAATATTTTGATTGGAGAATTATCCATTTTTGTCTTAGAAAGAAAGTCGATATCGAAGCCTGGATAAATATTGATACTGACAGTAATAAAAAATCTACTAAGGCTAAGCTTAATAATTATCAAATAATTGATAAAATAAAAAAGAAAGATCTTTTTTACCTCACGATTCATCAAGATCAAGAAATCAACCTATCCAATCAAAAAGGGTTTTTGGATTGGATGGGAATGAATGAAGAAATATTAAATCGTCCCATATCAAATCTTGAACATTGGTTCTTCCCAGAATTTTTGATACTTTATAATTTGTATAAAACTAAACCGTGGTTTATACCAATAAAATTACTTCTTTTAGATTCTAATATAAATGAAAACGCTACTGATATTGAAAACAAAAGCATCGCTGGAAATAAAAAAAGAGATCCTTTTATATCCTCCAATGAAAAAAAATCTCTTGAATTAAAAAAACGAAATAAAGGTCAAAAAGAATCCGCGGACCAAGCAAACCTTGAATCCGCTCTTTCAAACCAAGAAAAAGATGTTGAAGAAGATTATATGGGATCGGACATGAAAAAACATAAAAATAAAAAGCAATACAAGAACAATACAAAAGCGGAGTTTTATTTCTTGCTAAAAAGGTATTTGCATTTTCAATTGCGATGGGATGATATTTTAAATAAAAAAATAATCAATAACATCAAAGTATATTGTCTCCTGCTTAGACTGATAAATCCAAGAGAAATAACTATATCCTCTATTCAAAGGGGAGAAATGAGTCTGGATATTCTGATGATTCAGAAAAATTTAACTCTTACAGAATTGATCAAAAGAGGAATTTTTATTATTGAACCGATTCGTCTATCTATAAAAAATGATGGACAATTTATTATGTATCAAACCGTTGGTATTTCATTGGTTCATCAAAGTAAACACCAAATTAATCAAAAATACCGAGAAAAAAACCATGTTGATAAGAATTCTGATGATAAGAATTCTGATAAAGTCATTACCAAATATCAAAAGATGACTGGAAATAGAGATAAAAATAATTATGATTTGTTTGTTCCTGAAAATCTTTTATCACCCAGACTTCGGAGAGAATTTAGAATTCTAATTTGTTTCAATTCTAGGAATAGAAATAATATGCATAAAAATTCAGCATTGGGGAATGGGAATAAGGTAAACAGCCAGGGTTTGGATAAAAGCAAAGGATTAAAAAAAAAACTTATTAAATTAAAGTTATTTCTTTGGCCCAATTATCGATTAGAAGATTTAGCTTGTATGAATCGGTATTGGTTTGATACCAATAACGGCAGTCGTTTCGGTATGGTAAGGATACATATGTATCCGCGATTGAAAATTTATTACTAGTCCATTTTTGCTTTGCTATATTTCCCATCCCATATCACAGCGGGTCTATGACGACAAAGAGGTGCACACATCCATTGTCTTACATTACATTCTGATACATGATACTAATTCAATGACCTATCAATTCGATCTAGAAATGAATCAATAAAACCTTCTGATTGTAGGACTAAGTTTTTATCTTTTGGGAGTGCAGAAAACAACCACCCTTTTGTATACCTTTTCAAATGTATACCTTTTCAAATCGAATTTAAAAATGAAAATCGGATTGATTCAATTTGATTTAAAAAAATCCAAAATTTATAACGAAATTAAGATTATTGTCTATACCAAACTAAAACGAGTGACATTATTATTACTGATCAATAAATATATCTATCAACAAAAATATCTTAAAAAAGGAGGGGGTTTCATTTTATGGTAAAAAATTCATTCATCTCAGTTATTTCACAAGAAGAAAAAGAAGAAAACAGGGGATCTGTTGAATTTCAAATATTTAGTTTCACCAATAGGATACGAAGACTTACTTCACATTTACAATTACACAAAAAAGACTATTTATCTCAGAGAGGTCTACGTAAAATTCTGGGAAAACGCCAACGACTGCTATCTTATTTGTCAAAGAAAAATAAAATGGGTTATAAAGAATTAATTAATCGGTTGGATATTCGGGAATTAAAAACTCGTTAATTTGAAGAGGCATTTTGAATTATTTGATTTATTAGATCTTGAATTTGAATGAACTTTTTTTCATTTTCAGAAATTCATGAAAGAATGAATTAAGGAAAAACCTATGAATATACCAGCTACAAGAAAAGACCTCATGGTAGTCAATATGGGTCCCCACCATCCATCAATGCATGGTGTTCTTCGACTTATCATTACTCTAGATGGTGAAGATGTTATTGACTGTGAACCAATATTGGGTTATTTACACCGAGGGATGGAAAAAATTGCGGAAAACCGAACAATTATACAATATTTGCCTTATGTAACACGTTGGGATTATTTAGCTACTATGTTCACAGAAGCAATAACGGTAAATGGACCGGAACAGCTGGGAAATATTCAAGTACCTAAAAGAGCCAGCTATATCAGAATAATTATGTTGGAGTTGAGTCGTATAGCTTCTCATCTGTTATGGCTCGGTCCTTTTATGGCGGATATTGGTGCACAGACTCCTTTTTTCTATATTTTCAGAGAAAGAGAATTAGTATATGATCTATTCGAAGCTGCTACCGGTATGAGAATGATGCATAATTATTTTCGGATCGGGGGAGTAGCGGCTGATCTACCTCATGGCTGGATAGATAAATGTTTGGATTTCTGCAATTATTTTTTAACAAGGGTTGCTGAATATCAACAACTTATTACACGCAATCCAATTTTTTTAGAACGAGTCGAGGGGGTAGGCATTATTGGTCGAGAGGAAGTAATAAATTGGGGTTTATCGGGACCAATGCTGCGAGCGTCCGGAATACAATGGGATCTTCGTAAAGTTGATCAGTATGAGTGTTACGACGAATTTGATTGGGAAGTACAGTGGCAAAAAGAAGGAGATTCATTGGCTCGTTATCTAGTCCGAATTGGTGAAATGATAGAATCCATAAAAATTATTCAACAGGCTCTCGAAGGAATTCCGGGGGGGCCATATGAGAATTTAGAAATCCGATACTTTGATAGAGAAGGGAATCCAGAATGGAATGATTTTGAATATCGCTTTATTAGTAAAAAACCTTCTCCTACATTTGAATTGCCGAAACAAGAACTTTATGTGAGAGTCGAAGCCCCAAAAGGAGAATTGGGGATTTTTCTGATAGGGGATCGGAGTGGTTTTCCTTGGAGATGGAAAATTAGACCGCCGGGTTTTATCAATTTGCAAATTCTTCCTCAGTTAGTTAAAAGAATGAAATTGGCTGATATTATGACAATACTAGGTAGTATAGATATCATTATGGGAGAAGTTGATCGTTGAAATGATAATTGATACACCAGAAGTACAAGATATTGATTCTTTTTCTAGATTGGAATTTTTAAAAGAGGTCTATGGAATTATATGGTTATTTATTCCTATTTTGACTCTTGTATTGGGAATCACAATAGGCGTACTGGTAATTGTATGGTTAGAAAGAGAAATATCCGCGGGAATACAACAACGTATTGGACCTGAATACGCCGGCCCTTTGGGAGTTCTTCAAGCTCTAGCAGATGGGACAAAACTTCTTTTCAAAGAAAATCTTTTTCCATCTAGAGGGGATACTCGTTTATTCAGTATCGGTCCATCCATAGCAGTTATATCAATTTTAGTAAGCTATTTAGTAGTTCCGTTTGGTTATCGCCTTGTTTTAGCGGATCTCAATATTGGTGTTTTTTTATGGATTGCCATTTCAAGTATTGCTCCCATTGGACTTCTTATGTCAGGATACGGGTCAAATAATAAATATTCCTTTTTAGGTGGTCTACGAGCTGCTGCTCAATCGATTAGTTATGAAATACCATTAACTTTATGTGTGTTATCCATATCTCTACGTGCGATTCGTTGATATATAGACATAAGCTTTTCTTTATTCTTTCTTTCTAGGAAAGTGGTGGAATGAATTGAGTAGAGTAGATATCTTCATTTTTTTTTATTAATTATTCGGATTTCGGATTGAAGAATTAAATCAAATAGTTATATGAGTGAAAAAAAACAGCTTATATATAATATATAAATAAGTATAAATAAGATAATTTAGAATATATAAATTCGCAGTAAAAATATTGAGTCTCATTTTCCATGTATAAGAGTTAAAGAGTTAAGCGGAAATAAACATAAGAAACCGTTTACCCCAAGATTGGTTGATTAGTCATCCTGACTTGAAGCGGGCTCAAAAGATCCACCGTATTGAGTTTTCACTATTATTTGTATGTATTACCATACACGTATTATCATAACGGGGGGTTGAACAAAAACGAGTGGATGGTTAGAAACACCAAGATATGAAACGGATTTGTAATGGAAATGGAGATTATGTAAATTATCCAAAAGAACATTTTGACATAATATACAAACTAAAGAATACTAATTGGGGCTTAAAGTTGGTAGAAATTATTAGGCAGTACTCCCCAAGGCACGATTCCAATCCAGAGTATGCTCCTATCCACCGATTAAATACATAACTATTGGGAACGAAAAAACCCTTTACTTTCTTTTGTAAGCCCTCTTTTTCTCAGAAATAGAAAGAAGAATAGGAACGAAAAAAAAAAAAAGAGAAAGAAACCCAATTCCAATAAAAAAAAATCTTTTTTATCTTTTTCCATATCCATATTCATATATATAGAATATATAGAATTTGTATCATAATTCATGAATTAATATGGA